TTTCACTTCTCCTTATTAGTTTATAGCTAGGTAATATGAAAAATAAGAATCTTTTGATTCAAAGTACATAGTATTGTGTATTTTCTTTTTTTTTATAGTTTTTCTATATTTCTATTATATTCTATTTTCTTCTATTTATTAAAATTTCTATTTATTGATATTTCATTCGTGAGATGGTTTTTTCTTTACTATGAATTGTGCTTTTCTATTTTGAAAAGCACAATTACGCTATAAAAGTAAGAATATGAATATGTCATTCTACTTTATACTAAATACTAAGGTGTTGGGTCTCAAAAGCGTTAGAAAAAAAATTATGAATTTTATATTTTATACCCCGACTGAGAACAAAACTTTTGAGTTCTGATTGTTATGAATAAACAAAAGCTAGGTTTATAGTACGTAAAAGTTGATTATTAAAACTGAACTTACGAAGATGAAGATACTAATTAAGTATTATTGATATTGAACATTTCTATATGAATAGAAATGCATCTTTCTTCATTGTTTCCTAAACTATATTGAATATTATCGACAATTCAATATGAATTTTCTATTATTATTTCATCTAAGCCGCCATGGTGAAATTGGTAGACACGCTGCTCTTAGGAAGCAGTGCTAGAGCATCTCGGTTCGAGTCCGAGTGGCGGCATTAATAATAATTCATATTAATAATATAGACACAATAGATCTAATAGAATCTAAAAGATTGAAAATCTTCTGTTTTAGATTCTATTTAATCCCCTCCCCAATTTCCATTATTTAAATATCAATTTTTTAAAAGGGAATCTTCTTTATGATATTTGCGACTTTAGAACATATATTAACTCATATTTCCTTTTCGATCATCTCAATTGTGATTATAATTTATTTTATGAACTTATTATTAGTCTACGAAATCGAAGGATTACGTAATTCATCAGAAAAAGGGATGATAGCTACTTTTTTCTCTATAACAGGGTTTTTAATTATTCGTTGGATTTCTTCAGGACATTTTCCTTTAAGTAATTTATACGAATCATTAATCTTCCTTTCATGGAGTTTATCCATTATTCATATGATTCCATATCTTGGGAATCAGAAAAATGATTTAAGCGCAATAACTGCATCAAGTGCCATTTTTACCCAAGGTTTTTCCACGTCAGGTCTTTCAACTGAAATGCATAAACCCGAAATATTAGTACCTGCTCTACAATCTCAGTGGTTAATGATGCATGTCAGTATGATGCTATTGAGCTATGCAGCTCTTTTATGCGGATCGTTATTATCAGTTGCTCTTCTAGTGATTAAATTTCAAAAAAGAATTGATTCTTTTTTGAAAAACAATAATTTTTTAAGTTTAAGGAAGTCCTTTTTCTTTGGTGATATGGAATATTTGAACGAAAAAGGAAGTGTATTAAAAAATACTTCTTTACTTTCATTTCAAAATTTTTACAAATATCAATTAATTCAGCGTTTGGATTATTGGAGTTATCGTGTGATTAGTTTAGGGTTTACTTTTTTAACCATAGGCATTCTTTCTGGAGCAGTATGGGCTAATGAAGCATGGGGTTCATATTGGAATTGGGACCCTAAGGAAACTTGGGCATTTATTACTTGGACTATATTTGCAATTTATTTACATACTAGAAAAAATTCAAAATTGCAAGATAAAGACACGAATTCGGCATTTGTAGCTTCTATAGGATTTATCCTAATTTGGATATGCTATTTTGGGATCAATCTATTAGGAATCGGGTTCCATAGTTATGGTTCATTCCAATTAATATCTAATTGAATAAAATAAACTACATAAAAGAATACATAAAAAAATCGTCTGATACACAATGAAATTTTTTGCGAGTTTTTGAGAACCATTTGAATAATTTCTCTATTGAAAAAGGTTCTCAAAAACTTTAGATGTATCTCATTAAAATTCTAATTTACCCTTCTTTTTTTTCATTGTACAACGAAGAATCATGAAAATAGGAAAGTCAAGACTTTCTTTCCAATTAATAAAATTTATTTCATTGAATATTTAATCTAAAATATAAAAAAATAATTAGTATTTATAAAAATAATTAGATAATAGAACTTATACCTTATCAACCGATAACGGGAGAACGAAATCAGGATAAATACCTATTACTATTACAGGTAGAAAGATACATATCGAAACAAATAGTTCTCGTGGTCCAGAATCAAAAAAATTAGAGTTTGGAATATTGAATAGCTTGTATCCATAGAAAATCTGACGTAACATAGATAATAAAAAAATAGGAGTTAATATCATTCCAATCGCCATTACAAAAATAATTAAAATTTTTGGCATTGGGATAGATACCCCCCATCTCTTCGAGATAAAAAAAACGTATTCTATCACAACTTGTTTCTACTAAGAAAAAAAGTGCAGCACCAATTAATCCATGAGAGAGTCTTTGTAAAATGGCTCCATTAAGTCCCATGCCAGTTATAGAACCAATTCCTATAATTATGAAACCCATGTGAGATACGGAAGAATAAGCAATACGTTTTTTTAAATTGCGTTGACCGAGAAAGAGGTTTAAGCTACATAAATGATTTGTATTGTTCCTACTATCACACACCAGGGAGATAATTTAGAATGAGCGTGAGCTAATAATTCCATATAGATCCATCTTTAATCTTTAATAAGATTCCTGCTAAAACCATACATGTACTGTAATGTGCTTCCCCGTGGGTATCTGGTAACCATGTATGTCGGGGTATCATCGGCGATTTTACAGCATAAGCAATAAGAAAACAAAAATATAGTATTATTTCCAATGCTGCAGGATACGGTTGATTAGCTAATTTTTATAAATCTAATGTTGGTTCGTTGGAACCATATAAACCTATACCTAGAACTCCTATTAAGATAAAAATGGAACCTCCCGCAGTGCACAAAATAAACTTTGTAGCCGAGTACAGACGTTTTTTTCCTCCCCACACGGAAATAAAAAGGAATTAATTTTAATTCCCACATGATGAAAAAAAAGTAAAAGTTTTCGAGAATAAAATGATCCTATTTGGCCGATATACATTGCTAACATCAATAAATAGAAAAATCGTGGATTTAAAGTAACTGGCCGAGATGATAAAGTATACATATAGTATACCACTTATACACCTTATTTCCCCTATGAGGGAAAAATACAATTGAAGAACCCGTGAATATGGGCAAAACAAGACGTATTGTTAACCAAGGAAAATAACTTGTGATAAAGACAATATAAAATTAGACCAGAAAACCCCGTGCTCGGGAGAAGAATAATATATTTTCTTTTCTCGAGTACGGGCTTTTGTCGGTAAAGAGGAATCCAATGATTCAAGTGGAGTTTTTTGTCACATATCAATAAGAAAGACCCATGCTGCGAGTTGTTTCATGCCATAAATAAACACGGACACTCAAAAAATCTGTTGGACAAGCGGATTCACATCTTTTACAACCTACACAATCTTCGGTTCTTGGCGCAGAAGCAATTTGCTTAGCTTTACATCCGTCCCAAGGTATCATTTCCAATACATCCGTGGGACAAGCTCGAACACATTGGGTACATCCTATACATGTATCATAAATCTTTACTGAATGTGACATTGGATCTATAAATTTAAGTTTTGAACACAAAATATTTTCGATCTGGTATAAAATAAAAAAATGAAATAAATAATATATTTTCTATTAACGACACCAGACGAATCAATGATTTATAAAAATCTTAAGAATCAATATATTTTTTAATCTGTTTATGGGAAAGGGCCAAGATACTTTGATTTCCATTTCAATAACCATGAAATATGAGAATATGAGTTTATAAATTCAATTCATGTTAATTTTTGTTAAAAATATTTTATATATTTTATATTTCTATATTATACTTCTATTATTTCTATATTATTATTTCTATATATAGTAAATACATATATAAATATAATTGATAATATATTATATATCATATGAATATGTTTGTTATTAGGTTAGTGATAGAATATATTAGTAACTCTAAATAATCAATCTATAATCTATATGAAAAAAAAAATAATTAAAAAATAAAAAAGAAGAAGGATAATAATAAGAAAATCAAAGAATAAATTTAAAATTAATTAACGAGTTTTTGGCTGCCGAATATCTAACTGATCTATTAATTTCTTATAACACACTTTATTTTTCTTTGACAAATAAGTCAATAATCGTTGACGTTTTCCCAGAATTATTCGTAGGCCCCTTTGCGATAAAAAATCACTTTTGTGTAATTCTAAATGTGAAGTAAGTCTCCGTATCTTATTGGTTAAATGGAATACTTGAAATTCAACAGACCCACTATTTTCTTCTCTATTTTCTTCTTGTGTAATAACTGAGATGAATGAATTTTTGACCATAAATTAAAATTTCTATTTCTTTTTTCTGTAAATTTTACCGATCAGGAAAAATAATAATATTTATTATGCCAGTTCTTTTTATATTTTTATCTAGTATACATCAAAATTGGATTTCATTCATATTTCATATACTACTTTTTTATTTATGTGGTTTATGTTTTGGATCAAATATACAAAACATAAACCACATAAATAGAACAATTTATTTTTACTTAAAAGGATTCTGCTATTACTAGTGAAAAAAAAATATATATATATATAATATGAAATAAGTATAATGTATTAGTATATTACACAGTGTGTATGTTTCGGCTTTCATCTACCGAATACGTTAATCCACTAGAAATTTTTTTTTTCATTTTTCATTGGAATTGAATTCATTATGAATTGTGAATACATATGTATTCTTGACATACTGAAACGACTGCTATTATTGGTATCAAACCAATAGCGATTCATACAAGCTACATCTTCTAATCGATAATTGGGCCAAAGAAACGATTTGAATTTAAGAAAATATTTTCTATCTGTATTAATATTAATATGTTTGTCCTCATTGAAAAATTTCCCACATTTTCTTATTTTGTTTTCATTGCAAAATCTTAGATTTATATCCACAACATTAAAATTTTGGGAATGAAAACAAATTCGAATTCGAAATTCTCTACGACGTCTGGGAGATAGAATGTTTTCAGGAACAAGTAAATCATAATAATGATTTTTTTCTCCACTCAAAAATATGTTGCTGTGTCGTGCAATGTATTTTTCAACCCCCTTTTTATCAATATATCTTTTTTTTGTGTATTTTTTATTTGTTTGGTGTTTTTTATTTTCGACCAATGAAATATCCATAGTTTGATATATAATATATTTTCCGTCCCTTCGTATAGATAGACAAATTGGTTCAATAATAAAAATTCCTTTTCTTATCAATTCTGCAAGAATTAGGTCCTTTTGAATCAGCATTTCATCTAGATTTATTTCATATCTTTGAATCGAAGATATAGCAATTTCCTTTGGATTTATAAGTCTAAGTAGGAGACAATATATCCTGATATTTTTCATTATTCTATTATTCAAGGGATCAGCCCATCTTAGTTGAAAAAGAAAATATTTTTTCAAAAAGAAATCTAGTTCCATTTCATTCTTGTTCTTATATTGTTTTATATCTTTTTTTAGTTCTAATCTTGCGTAATCTTCTTCAACCTTGTAATTTCCTAATTCAAGATCTTTTTTTTTATTAGATGATTTCTTTGGATTTACATTAATGTTTTTACTTTTTTTATTTATAGAAAAATGAAAAAATAGTGATTCGATTGGGATGATCCAAGGTTGAATTTTATATACATCAAAAAGTAGCACAAATTCTGGGAAGAACCAAGTTTCTAGATTGGATATAGTATCATGATTTGATACAGTATTATAGAAACTTTTTTGATTCATTCCCATGCAATCAAAAAAGTTTCTTTCTTGATTGCATAGTTTGATCTCTTTAGGATAAAAAAGATCTTTTTTTCCCATTTTTTTGAAATTAATGATTTCAGTCTTAGTATTTTTCTGAATATTGATCCCAATATGTGCATTGGTCCAGATATCAACATTTTTTCTAAAACAAATATGAAGAATTCTACAATCAAAATATTTTCTATCCGAAAGATTTGTATTTCTATCAATAAGATATCCTTTTTCTAGATAATTCTTACTCGGTATACTTACCAATACATAAAATGATTCGGGTTTTGATGTATTGAAATGATATAGAATTTTTTGGTCCCCGTTTTTTTCTAATGTTGATCCAGAAGTGTATAAATTAGGGAGGCTTATGCATTTATATGATAAAAGATCATATCTATAATGTTTTTTCCATTTGTTTTTTTGACTCATAAATGAATTTGCTGCATAGTCATTTTCTTTCAAGGAATAAATGAATTGATATTTTTTATATAAATCCAATTGGTTTGATTCCTTGTTTTGAATCATACGATGTTTATTGATTCTATTTTGGCATTCTTTAGGTACTAATCGAGACCTTTTTTTTTGAGATAAATCGTATTGATAATGACCTTTTAACCAGTTTTTCCATTCGTTCATTACATACGTATTAATTTTCTTATGTCTTGATTTATAATTAAATATTCCGTGGATCATAAAATATTCTTTTAAATTATCCTTAAAAAAAGGATAGCTCCCTTTATATTGAATGATAGGTCTCAATTGATACTTATTAAGTAATTGGTTTTGTGATATTTTGTAAAAAACATATGCTTGGGACAGGGAAGATAAGTTCCAATAAGTATTGGAATTTTTATTACTATTCTTAGTATTATCAGTATTTGAAAAAAAATTTTTTATAGTCAAAATAAAATTCATTGTTTTTTGATTTATTTCATCAATTCCTTCCTGTTCTTGATTTATTTCATTGTTGTAAATGGATTTATTAAAGATCTTTTTTGTTGATTCAAATAAAAGTTGTGTATTGATCTTAGAAAAGGAAATGGTACATAGCAAAATATCTATATATATTTTTTCAATGAATGATTTAATAAATTGGTGTGATTTACGCATTAATCGGATATTTTTCTTTTGTAATATTTTCAAAATATGTTTTTGTGATATCGATCTTTTATTATCATAATTTAGAACTGTTTCTTTTTTTTTCTTGTCTTTTACGGTTTGTTCAATTTGATTCCTTATTTTTATTGTTTTATCAGAAAGATCTTTAATTCTTTTTTCTATTAGTGAATAATTTAACCAATCCATCGTTCTATTTAGAACAGACAATTTGCGAAGAATCTTATTATTTCTTTTTAAATCTTTTTTGTTTTCGTTCGGTTCATATACTTTTTTTCTCCTCAATTCAAATGAGAAAATTGGATTGACTTTCTCCAGTTTTTTCATTATTAGGTTGATAACTGGAACTCTTTTGATCACTCCTTTTGTTTTCTCTTTTCTAACTTTTATAAAAGATTTTATTTTTTTATTGAAAAATTTTATAACTTGTAAGAATTTATTTTTCACCTTTTTTTTTATTTTTTGGAGTTCTTTATAAATAGGTTCAAAAAAAGAAGGTCGTTTTCGGGGAGAACCAAAGGGAAGTTCCGCTTCCATTCCCCAGACTGTTAAAAAACAAAAATTTGTTTTTTTCTCTTTTTTTTTTATTATATCTCTATGATGAGATCGTGCCTTATATTTTCTCCAAGGTTTTAGACAGAAAGGATATAGAATCTTTATCTGAATACCGTTTATTAACCAATCTTGAGGAAATTCTGTTTCTGATAATTGAACACCATTATAGGTGCATTTAATATGCATTTCTCTATTCCATTCCTTAAAATCCGCGTCCCACTCGGTAATTTGGAATAATAACATACGGAGAATATTTTTGGCTATTATTAATGAAGGTAATATAATGTATTTTCTAAGAAAAGATTGGGTTACTAACATCAAACCTCTTATTACTTGAGTAAATATAAAGGTATCCCAAGCTTCTGATATTTCTATCTGTTCATTTTTATATCTTTTTTCTTCTTTCTCCCTTTCTTCTTTTGTATCTTCATTTTCAAAATAGGAAATTTTGAATTCTGATTCTTGTTCTCTGCCCATCCAATTCCTAAAAATTAGATTCTTCATTTCATTGATATCAAAAGACGAAAAAAAATATGTTTTGTCTAGACGATCAAAAAAAAGTGGGGAATGTACATTGAATTGAAAGAGGTCCCAAATAACGGTTTTACGTCTTTGAGCGCGCATGGATCCTTTGATTAGATTGCGACGAAAATCCGATTGTTGTGAGTAACGTATCAAAGTAATTTCTCCCTCTTCCGTTTGATCATCATTTTGATAATTATTACTAGTATTTTCAATACGAGAAATATTAGAAATACTAGAAATAGAATTGGTATTCTGATCATTATCGTTAGAAATTATCACACGTTTTCCTCTTCTTGAATGAATCTCATAATATTCTTCTTCCAATTCTTCTTCATTTTCTTCTTCGTCTTCTCCCAAATTATCGGTTAATTTGTATGACCATCGAGAAATATTTTTAATTATTTCTTCTAGTCTAATCCCAATAGATTTCTTTTTACTTGTTTTTTGATCTTTTGTATGTGTTGTAATTACATCAAATACAAATTGCAAATATTTTGTTTGACTTTCTGAATCAATTCCTTTTTTTACGGAATTATTAAGAAGTAGATCATGAATATTATTTATAAGAAAAAATTCTACTAAATCTTCTGTATCTTTATAAGTATTCATGATTGCACGTGAATCTAATTTTTTTCTCATTCCCCGATATGGTCCTTTTAAAAAAGGATCATATGTTTTTGGAAAAGATCTTTTTTCATCATCACATAATATGGTTTTTTTTTCAAGTATATCCAGACTAGGGAATATCTCTTTTTTTTCTATATTTTGGATTCGGCTTCTTAATTCATTGTTCAAATTGCACTTTTTTTTCTCATTAGTAGAAATCCAAGAATTATAAATATCTTCGTCATATAGTTTTTCTATTATGTACAAAGAAATTCTTTTTTCTAGAATTTCATAAAAAGTCGATAAACTGGGCGGATATGTAAAAGATATTATTTGTCTCCCATCACTTGTACATGTAAAAAAAAAAAATTGTGACATTTCATTGCGTAAAGCCTTTTCTATTTTATCATTTTTTATATATCGTAATGGACGATTCCATCGTTTATAATTGAAAAAAAAAGTGACAAAATTTTTTTTGACCTTTTTGATCCACAATATTTTCTTTTTCTCTTCTTTAAGTCTTCCCAATTCCCAATTTTCTTGATGGGTATCCAGATCAGAATCTTCGTAAACTGGGCTATCTTGATAGCGTGTCTCTTGAAAGTGAAATTCATCCTTTGTTTTTTCCTTTCCATTCACTCGGATCTCTTCCGTTTCATCTATTTTGTCCAGATCCTTCTTTTCTTCCGAACAAAGGTAAGGGTTTTCTTCGGTGGATCCCTCTTGTTCCTGTTGAGTCTCCTTCATTTCATAAGTTGTTTCTACATCGCTTTCTTCCTTTCTTTCTCCCCCTTCTTCCGTTTCTGAGGTTTCTTTCTCTTTCAGTTTCTTAGTGAAAATAGGCGACGGCATTCTGCCTAAATAGTAAACACAGGTGATAAATAAGAGAATACTAAAGATTCGAGCCATATAATTTCTCAATTCTGACACAAGATACTTATACTTATTAGATCGAATAGAATGATTTTGCCGTATCCAGAATAATACCAATCCAACCCATTTCATGAATAAAATGTGACCAATTAACCAACCAACAAAACTACTTGTTAAAAATAAAATCTTGTTGTTGCATCGAAACATATAAATGTTGACTAATCTGGCTAACGTGGAACTTGGTAAAATGAAATGGTTGAATAATTGAAAAATTAGATTATTAAGGAATACACATTGAATGCTGAGATTACGCATTGAATTTCTGGTAGTAGATCCATAATCAAAAAAGTTTTTATGATTGTTCCAGAATAAATGACACAAAAGATACGGTAGAACTAGGACAGTTATTGTATGAGGTCTACCCAATGCTAGATGCAGAGGCGCATAATAGATCGATATGAACATCATGAGCTGTCCCGCAATAAAACCAGTTGTT